TGTACATGTCAATTTGAATTCGAAATTCTGCGGACAATTTTAGTACAATTAAAAGTGGTCATTAACTACCTATGCATCTGATCATATATGTATTATCATTATGTATTACAATAAAATGAAGGGGTTTTCAATGCGAAATCTAAAAACATATCTTTCCGTGGCACCGGTACTAAGTGCGCTATGGTTCGCGTCTTTAGCAGGTCTATTGATAGAGATTAATCGTTTTTTCCCAGATGCGTTGACATTCCCCTTTTTTTCATTCTAGTTAGTGACGTGGAAAGGAATAAAGAAGATTAGAACTACAATGAAATATCTGTCACTAATCAAGTCTCCCCCTCTATTTTTCTTTTCTCTATTTCTCTTTTCTTTATTTTTTCTTCTTTTTAGAATAAGGGAGGAAAGAGAAAGAAGAAAAGTGGATTCAACGGCTGTGAGATTCGGATTCAAATATTAATAATAGAAGAATAGAGGAATGGAAGTAGACTAGAAAATTTGGGTCTAGCGAAGAGTATTATACATGATACTTAAACGAAATCGTGTACTGTGATTTGAAATATCGTTTCGAAATCTTTGGATCTTAGTTGAATATATTGATTGTAGCAAAATTTTTCATACTGTGAGTTCAAGTTCGCAACTTCGACTTTTTTCTTTCTTCTTCATTTCGAATCGAAAGGAAAAGCGTTGAGTAAATAAAAAATCCAAAGGAGGTTCATGGCCAAGGGTAAGGATATCCGACTAACAGTTATTTTAGAATGTACTACTTGTGTTCGAAAGGGTGTTAATAAGGCATCAAAAGGCATTTCCAGATATATGACTCAAAAGAATCGGCACAATACGCCTAATCGATTGGAATTAAGAAAATTCTGTCCATATTGTTCTAAACATACGATTCACGGGGAGATAACGAAATAGCTCGAACAGAGCACTTGCACCCTCCCCAGGAGGGGGAAAAATTTCATGCTAATTATCGCTAAGATCATTTGAATAGAAAGAAAATCCTATTGTTTTTATGTATTCTAATTCATTTTCGAAATCCAACCGAAATAGGATTTTCGGTTTAAAGAAATAAATTAAACAAACCATGGATAAATCCAAGCGACCTTTTCTTAAATCCAAGCGACCTTTGCTTAAATCCAAGCGATCTTTTCGTAGGCGTTTGCCCCCGATCCAATCGGGGGATCGAATTGATTATAGAAACATGAGTTTAATTGGTCGATTTATTAGTGAGCAAGGAAAAATATTATCTAGACGAGTAAATAAATTGACCTTGAAACAACAACGATTAATGACTCTTGCTATAAAACAAGCTCGTATTTTATCTTCGTTACCTTTTATTACTAATGAGAAACAAGGTGAAAGAAACAAGTCGACCGCGAGAGTCCGAAAGAAATATAAGTCAGACAGAAAGAACTATAAGTCGACTGTGAGAGACACAAAGAAATAGAAGGCGGCCGTGAGAGACAAAAAAATAGGCTTACTTTTCGTCACTTGAATGAAAATTCACACCCGAACTCAAACGCAGATTGATGCTTTGTGCAAAAATCCGACAATCTAGACCGGCTTTGCTTCTCGTTTCATAAGACAAAAACAAATAACAAATCGTATTCAGAAGTCAAACTCCAAATTTTTGATTGAAAGTGTTGAGTCCTATTTCTTTTTTGATTCATTTTTCTTTTGTGATTCATTTTGATTCTACTTTCCCGGAGGTCATTCTCCGGGGAACTCTGTTTAAATTACTCCGGCAGATTCCTTCCAATTTACTTTTTTTATGATTTCATTGGAAATTAGATAAAGACAGTTTTTATTTGCTATAGCTATTTGCGCAAGTATTTTACGATTAAGAAGCAACTGTCTTTTGTATAGATCATGAATAAATTTACTATAGGTATAATATACCCATCCGTCACGAATTACTGAATTGATTCGAGTGATCCACAACCGACGAAAATTTCTTTTTTGCCCATTCCTATCCCGATGAGACGAAGCCAAAGCTCTTATGTCTTGTTGAGTCTTTAAAAGACCTCCGCGAAAGCTTGATATAAATGAACGTGCTTTTGTTCTACGTCTCCGCGCTATATATCCCCGTCTAGTTCTGGTCATTGAATATGCATAAAACAAACTTTGTCGAATAACTAATTGATTTCTGTTCTTGCAGTTATTCTTTTTCCGCCTTCCTAGTCTATTAATAACCCAAGGAGTTTTTCCAATGTATAAACGCAAAATTCCAATGGCTTTGGCTACGATAACCTTCCCGACCACGATTTTAAAATTTTTCGAGACCTTTGTTTTACCTTACAATTTGAAATTGAATTCTACTAGGTATTAAAACGAGAATACGAAATATAAATTCTAAAGCAATAGTGGATTCCATCGTTTCTATGGTTACTTCTTAAACGGTGAGGTCTTCTCTATACACCGGAGCCTTTAACTTCATTTAATTAATGTGGGAACTTGTATAGTTCACATTCTTTAGCTCTACCCATGAATTATCCAGTAACTAGGTCTTCACAACGAGATCTACCTATACAGTAACGGTATTTAATTATGAGAGTTGGCTGGATAGCTGACCCTGTTAGTCCGTTCTTGCAAGAGGATGGCCGAATCTTTGAAATTGAAACCAAGAGTTCCTCCGCTTAATGGATAAGCATTTGTTACCACTGGAGAATTCTTAAATTGAGGTGATTAAATTTACACCAAGGGAAACCATAAATTTCCTACACAATGAAAGGCATATGATCCATTTTCGTAGTAAATAGAGTTCATTTTTTCATTCCAGCCTATTCACCGGTACTGACCTTTGAGCCGGGAAACTTGTTCGCTTTCCTTTGTTCTAGCTCATGATCTGAACGAGTCGCACATACAACCTAGTACAAGTTCCTCGACGTTGAGGGCATCTCTTAAGAGCGGGCGATTTTGTCACATGTCTGATTGGCTGTCTTGTCTTTCTAATAAGTTGTTTAATAGTTGGCATGTTGGATCATAGATATAGATATAATTGGATGGTTTAGATCCATCCTAACCGGATTATTCCGAGTCAACTCGGTCGGTAGGGGTAATCTCAAATTAGGGATTTGCGCGAGGCTAATATCATTTAGCCTCTTCACGCCTTTCAAGCTCTTGAAGCTCTTGAAGCCCTTGAAACCCTACAGAGTCAACAATTCCATAAGCTTTGGCTTCTTCGGGTGATAGAAAAACATCTCTTTCCATGTCTTCGAAGACCATCCAGAAAGGTTTGTTCGATCTTTGTACAAAAACGTTTGTGATCTCTTCACGTAGTTTTAGCACCAAATCGGTGTCCATGAGTACCTCTTCCATGTAGCCTTGAATAAAAGTACTAGTAGGTTGGTGGATCATTACCCTGATGATATAACAAAATAAAAGGTTTTTCTATTGCACATGATGAAGGGAAGATAAAAGAAAGAGAAAAGAATAGAAAGAAAAAAGATAGAATTGAACAACCGTACAGGCATCTTTCTATGCATTGCATACGGCTCTAGAATAAAATTGATCCTTACGCTCCCCAAGGAAAGAGAAAAATAGGATTGATTAGACCCCGATCGGAAAATGATCAAATTACCACCCTTCCTTTCGTGGGAGTTAAAAACTACTATGATGGCTCCGTTGCTTTCTATATTTCTTTTTTGTCTATGATTAAGCAATCCCAAAGTTGCTTTTTATTTGATTAAATAACCTAAGGAAAAAAGAATCTTTTTTTTCACTAGTTCCGAACATAAATATTATTAAGAGATCTACCGTGTGAAAAAAAGTTTGTGACGCTGAACTGCACTGCCGATAGATAAGAACACATCGGAAATACTTTTTATCTCATACTACTCTCTCGATAAAAAATCTAATGCTTTGAAAAAAAAATTTTTGTATATCGAATTCAAAATGCCATGCTATTATTACTTTTTTAGTCATATTTCATATGGAGATTCATTTTTCATATGGCGAAGGCATAGTCGTCTTTTTTCTTTCAAATAAAACCTCATTGGCGCCAAGCGTTAGGGAATGCTATACGTTTAGTCTGTGAGCCTCCGGCCAGGACAAAAGCTGCCATTGAAGCGGCTACTCCCAAACAGAGTGTATGTACATCTGGTAGCACAAAATTTATCGCATTATAAACAGCTAGCCCATGCATTACTCCTCCACCCGTAGAGTTTATAAATAAAAATTGCTCTTGGTTACAATCGTCGATATTCAGAAATATCATAAGACCAACAATGTGATTCGCCGTCTCGGGACTAAGGTCTTTGAATAAAAAAAGTGCTCTTTCGCGATAAAGTCGGTCGATTAGGTTTAAATTGTATTCCGTAGGAACCGTACAGGCGCCGTTTGGCGCATACGGTTCAAAAAAATTTGCAAAAAATCAATGTGTATATTCTAATCCCCTTTCGGATTTCAGAGCATGTTCGTTACTTACTCCTACTTTTTCTTGGATTATTCAATAAAGATGGGTTTTGATTCCTTTCCTTAGAAAAAAGAATTCATTACACGGATCGAATTCACTTTTCATTGATGTATTCTTTCATCGCGATCCAATCCAAATCACGATGTCATTTTCTTGTTCCAAACTGGGACTCTTTTCTCTTACTCTTTTTAGGTTTCTACTCTACTCCGGGTAAAGATCTGTCCGCCTTCGATTTGCACATATAGGACAAATACTCCCCTTACCACTTCTTTTTTCTCAATCCGTACAGTCCGGCAAATATTTGAGGTCTTTATACATATTACTCGATTGATTAAGAGAACAGTTTCAAATCACTTCTATTTCCAAAGAAGATTTCTTTCGAAAGAGGGATCCCTTTATAAGCAGTAATGGTAGATATATTACCAATTGGTTTTTTTAAACGAAGTCTGGATATTTTAATTTCTTAGTCCAACCGAGCCAGCCATAAATTATTTAAATTGATAATAGTAATTCGAATCCCCTTACAAAAAGGATCTAATTGCACTTCACGCTCCAAATTTTTGATGATCCAATTCATCTTTTTTGGGCGAAATAGAGGATCTCTTGATCGGGGAGAGAAGGGGGAAAGCCCTATGACCCAATAGATCTGCCAAGTCGCACTATAAGTCAACCCAAGTTGCTTCCTCGTCTTCGTCGTCAGGAATATCATAAGGTATTTTTGGCACACCAACAGGCATTAAATGAAAGAAAAAATCAAAAAATATTAGATTTTAGATGCGAAAACGTAATAAGGGTTTTATTGTTTTTCTAATATTGTTTTTTATCAAAAATACATAAAGAAAGACAGAATGAATAAGATCAATTCTTAGAACTAGGCCCCTGTAATCATGAACAAGGATGGGCACATTCGTTTATAGAAAAAGCATCAAGCGGCCCATTGCGTATTGGTACTTATCGAGTATAGAATAAATCTGCTTCTCTTTTTTCCTACGAACGAAATTGTTCCATTCTTCCTAATAGAATCAAACAAATTATGAACCCTTGCTCTGAACTAATCGCCCTCTCCTCGGGGGACGTAACATCGGCAGAGTATAGTCGTGTCCAATGCAATAAAGTTGCGTAGTGTCTTTTTTCTTTGATAAAGGGGTATTTTCATGGGTTTGCCTTGGTATCGTGTTCATACTATCGTATTGAATGATCCCGGCCGGTTACTTGCTGTTCATATAATGCATACAGCTCTGGTTGCCGGTTGGGCCGGTTCGATGGCTCTGTATGAATTAGCAGTTTTTGATCCTTCTGACCCCGTTCTGGATCCAATGTGGAGACAGGGTATGTTTGTCATACCTTTCATGACGCGTTTAGGAATAATCAATTCATGGGGTGGCTGGGGTATCACAGGAGGGACTATAACATCTCCGGGTATTTGGAGTTACGAAGGTGTCGCTGGAGCGCATATTGTGTTTTCGGGCTTGTGCTTTTTAGCAGCTATCTGGCATTGGGTGTATTGGGATCTCGAAATATTTACTGATGAACGTACAGGAAAACCTTCGTTGGATTTGCCCAAGATCTTTGGAATTCATTTATTTCTCGCGGGGGTGGCTTGCTTTGGTTTTGGTGCATTTCATGTAACAGGCTTGTATGGTCCGGGAATATGGGTGTCCGATCCTTATGGACTAACTGGAAAAGTACAACCGGTAAATCCAGCGTGGGGCGTGGAAGGTTTTGATCCTTTTGTTCCGGGCGGAATAGCCTCTCATCATATTGCGGCTGGGACATTGGGCATATTAGCAGGCCTATTCCATCTTAGCGTCCGACCACCCCAACGGCTATACAAGGGATTGCGCATGGGTAATATCGAAACGGTCCTTTCCAGTAGTATCGCTGCTGTCTTTTTTGCAGCTTTTGTTGTTTCCGGAACTATGTGGTATGGTTCAGCAACTACCCCGATCGAATTGTTTGGACCGACTCGTTATCAATGGGATCAGGGGTACTTTCAACAAGAGATATATCGACGAATTAGTGCGGGGTTAGCCGAAAATCAAAGTTTATCAGAAGCTTGGTCTAAAATTCCTGAAAAATTAGCCTTTTATGATTACATCGGCAATAATCCGGCAAAAGGGGGATTATTCAGGGCGGGTTCAATGGATAATGGGGATGGAATAGCGGTTGGCTGGTTAGGACATCCTATCTTTAGAGATAAAGAAGGTCGTGAACTTTTTGTACGTCGTATGCCCACTTTTTTTGAAACATTTCCGGTCGTTTTGGTAGATGGAGCCGGGATTGTTCGAGCGGATGTTCCTTTTCGAAGAGCCGAATCGAAGTATAGTGTTGAACAAGTCGGTGTAACTGTTGAGTTCTACGGTGGCGAACTCAATGGAGTCAGTTATAATGACCCCGCAACTGTGAAAAAATATGCTAGACGCGCTCAATTGGGTGAAATTTTTGAATTAGATCGGGCTACTTTGAAATCCGACGGTGTTTTTCGTAGCAGTCCAAGGGGTTGGTTTACTTTTGGACATGCTTCATTTGCTTTGCTCTTCTTCTTCGGACACATTTGGCATGGTGCTAGAACCCTGTTCAGAGATGTTTTTGCTGGGATTGACCCAGATTTGGATGCTCAAGTAGAATTTGGAGCCTTCCAAAAACTTGGAGATCCAACTACAAGAAGACAAGTAGTCTGATCCAACCTTCTTTTACTGGCTTTCGAATCTATTTTCTTTTTATGATTTGTTAGTGATTTTGATAGTGATAGAGGGTAGCAGAGAAATCTTGCTTTGCTCCCCGTTTTTGTCTCTTGCTCTTTCGGTAGCCGGGAGATGGTCCCCAATAAAAGAAAGAAAAAACAAATAGGTATGGAAGTTATAATTGTAAATCACGATCGAATCTATGGAAGCATTGGTTTATACATTCCTCTTAGTCTCAACGCTAGGGATCATTTTTTTCGCTATCTTTTTTAGAGAACCGCCTAAAGTTCCAACGAAAAAATGAAAGTCTTTTCATTATCTCGATTTCAATTGAAGTAATGAGCCTCCCAATATTGAGAGGCTCATTACTTCAACTAGTCCCCATGTTCCTCGAACGGATCTCTTAGTTGTTGAGAAGGTTGCCCAAAAGCGGTATATAAGGCGTACCCAGTAAAACTTACAAGTAAACCAGATAGAAAGACGGCGACTAGGGTTGCTGTTTCCATTAGTAGAAAATTTCAAGAACATAACAGATCTATGATAAGATCGTTTATTTACAACGGAAGAGTATACAAAGTCAACAGATCTCAATGACTACAATAGGATTTATGGTTACACAAACTGTTGAGAACGATTCGCGATCCGGTCCAAAACGAACGAATGTGGGCAGTTTATTAAAACCATTGAATTCGGAATATGGTAAAGTCGCTCCGGGGTGGGGAACGACCCCTTTGATGGGTGTCGCAATGGCCTTATTTGCGGTATTTTTATCTATTATTTTGGAGATTTATAATTCTTCCGTTTTATTGGATGGAATTTCAATGAATTAGCTCGATAAGAATTCCAACCTAGCTTTTCAATACCAAATGAATCCTTTAGAGCTCGGATTTTTAGCCTGTTCTCTTTTGGTAGTTCGATCGTGGAATGTTGTTCTGTCTTTCTGGAATATGAGTGTGTGACTTGTTATAATTGATCCTATTGATCGGACAGAGAAGGGGTCTGTCATCTTCAGAGAGACGGTTCTACTTCGTCGGATATTTATTCGAGTATCTGAAACACGGAATATCGGAAATAGATTCCGAACTATTTTAACTATGATTCATACTTAATATTCAGACCTCGCGGCCGGACCCAAAAAAGTTTTTTCAAAGAATTCCAATTGAGAAATCAAAATTTCTTCTTTATAAACATCCATTTATGCTTATTTTGACTCAAAGCAAAAGGTTTCTTTGGATTTTCTTCATTTTATCTATTCGTGAAATAAGTGATGATCCAAGGATTCTTACTCAGGGAATCTTTAGGCTTAGCTTCGTCTTTTTATTGAATCATCGTGGTTCTAGTATGCATCTGAGGTTATAATCGATTCATAGGGTCTTAACAAGAGAATTCCTATTAATAATAAATAAGAAAGAAAACAAATCAGAAAAAAAGCCCACATTCTAATAAAAAATAGGGAAGAGAACATTCAAGAGGCCCGTAAAAATGACGATAAAGACAACGGAGCCGACTTGAGAATTTGGTATTATCACCACAAAGACAAACTTTTTGATTTTTCTTCCTTCGGATCTTCAGAGAAGATTGAATCGGAAATGCAAAAGTTTCAAACTTTCTACCAGTTCCCCTCCAACCGGTTTTGGGTGTTTTTGCTTGAGCTGTACGAGATAAAAGTCTCCTATACGGTTCTTTGAGGGGGAATCGCACCTATCTCAATAAAGTCTATGATTGGTTTGAAGAACGTCTAGAGATTCAGGCGATTGCGGATGATATAACTAGTAAATATGTTCCTCCTCATGTCAACATATTTTATTGTCTAGGAGGAATTACACTGACTTGTTTTTTAGTACAAGTGGCGACAGGATTTGCGATGACTTTTTACTATCGTCCGACCGTTACGGACGCTTTTGCTTCGGTTCAATACATAATGACGGAAGCTAATTTTGGTTGGTTAATCCGATCCGTTCATCGATGGTCGGCAAGTATGATGGTCCTAATGATGATTCTGCATGTATTTCGTGTGTATCTCACCGGTGGATTTAAAAAACCCCGCGAATTAACTTGGGTTACCGGTGTGGTTTTGGCTGTATTGACCGCATCTTTTGGCGTAACTGGTTATTCCTTACCTTGGGACCAAATTGGTTATTGGGCGGTGAAAATTGTAACAGGTGTACCTGAAGCTATTCCTGTAATAGGATCACCTTTGGTAGAATTGTTGCGCGGAAGTGCGAGTGTGGGACAATCCACTTTGACTCGTTTTTATAGTTTACACACTTTTGTATTGCCGCTTCTTACTGCTGTATTTATGTTAATGCACTTTCCAATGATACGTAAACAAGGTATTTCTGGTCCTTTATAGAGAAGCTCTAGTATATAGATAGTTGTAATCCATCATGGCTCGAGTAGGGAAGGAACGATAGTCGTTCATTGCTAGAATACAAGTATGGATTATTGCAAATAATAAGACATGTATTTGGATATGTCCCTTGAACTCCACTGTTTTCAGGAATAGTTGAAGGGAATTTTTCGAAGAGATAATGGATTATGGGAGTGTGTGACTTGAGCTATTGATTGGTCTGTGCAGATATGTGCCTTTATCTATCTGCCGCATTGGCATTCACAACCCAATGTGTCTTTGTTCCAACCATCATGTAAGTCCCCTACAGAAGATAGGCTGGTTCGCTTGACGAGAATCGTTTCTATGATCAGATCAAAATCATGTCATACATGAAAAGGCTCCGTAAGATCTAGTTCATTTAACGTAAGATTGAATAGTATGGAAATGCGTGCATTTTCTCTGCATTGACACGATTGATGATACTATCGGAGTGAAACAAAGGGTCTAAAGAAGAAGAGAGGCTGGACTATCTTAGTAACAAGGAAATCCTTTGTGTGTGTTTGGAATTGGTAC